ATTTTGAATGGGTCATATCGTGGAACAATCAAAAACAAAATTGCACCTTCAATCATAAATAAAATTTCGTTAGAAAATTTCATAGAGACAATGGAAATTAATAAGATTCATAGTATTCTTCTTCCTGATACTGATTACCAAGAGTTTGAACAGAAAATAGACCGATTTGATAAAAAAACTTTTTCAACGGAAAATCGTCATTTATTTACTTTAATCAGTAAATTGGATAGAGAATCGGGGTCGAGTTTAAATTGGAAGGGACTCCCTTTATTTTCAGAAAAAGAACAAGGAAGGATTGGTTCAGAAAAAAGAGCCCAATTTTACAAATTTTTATTGAATACAATTCTAACTAGCCCTAATGGTCAAAAAACAAAACAAAAATTTGTAATAAAAGAAATCAGTAAAAAAGTCCCTCGATGGTCATACAAACTTATTACCGAGTTGGAATTCCTGTCGGGCGCAGCTCACGAAGGCCTACCATTGGATTATCATATACGTTCAAGAAAAAGGGATCGTGTAATAATTTATAGGCCTACCAAACGTAGTCGCAAAGCAGGTGTCAAAAACTGGGTGTCTATTAGAGACTATTCGGAAGAATCAGATTTTCGTCGAGAATTCATCAAAGGTTCTATGCGTGCTCAAAGGCGTAAAACTGTTATTTCGAAATTGTTTCAAGCAAATGCGCATTCCCCTCTTTTTTTAGACAGAATAAAAAAATCCCCCCCTTTTTCTTTTAATATCCCTGAACAGATGAAATTTCTTTTTAGAAATGGGATGGGTAAAGGAGCAAAATTTAAAGATTATACAGAAGAACAAAAAAAAAGACAAAAGGAAGAAGGGGAGAACAACATAAAGGAAAAACCGTGGATAAAAATCGCAGAAGCCTGGGATTTCGTTCCATATCCCCAAGCAACAAGAAGTTTAATATTAAGAATTCAATCGATTTTTAGAAAATATATTTTATTACCTTCATTGATAATAGTTAAAAATATTGGGCGTATCTTATTATCCCAACCCCCCGAGTGGGCTGAGGATTTCGATGAGTGGAATAGAGAAAAGCATATTATATGTACCTATAATGGTGTTCAATTATCAGAACTAGAACTTCCCAGAAATTGGTTTAAAGAGGGTATTCAGATAAAAATCGTATTTCCTTTCTATTTGAAACCTTGGCACAGATCTAAGTTGAGGCCTTCTTTTTCTTCTTATAAAGATCTAAAGAAAGAACAACAAAAGTTTTTTTTTTTAACGGCTTGGGGAACGCAAACAAACCTTCCTTTTGGTTCTGCCCCCCCAAAACCTTCCTTTTTTAAGCCTATTTTTAAAAAACTAAAACAAGAAATTCGAAAAACGAAAAAGAATCATTTTCAAGTTCTAAGAGTTTTAAAAGAAAGAACAAAAAATTTTCTACAAGACTCAAAAGAACCAAAAAGGGGGGTTATCAAAAACGTTTTATTTCCGTTTATAAAAAGAATAAAAAAAGAATTCTTAAAAGTCAATCCAACTCGATTATTTAGATTGAGAAAGGTGTATGAATCCAGCGAAACTAACCAAAAAAAAGATTCTATAATCAGGAACCAGACAATTCACGACTCGTTTAGAAAAATTCAATCTACAGATAATACAAATTATTCACTGAGAGAAAAAAAAATTAAAAATCTGACTGATAGAACAAGCACAATCAGAAATAAAACAAAGAGTCTTACGAAAGAAAAAAACAGTAACGCCAAGAAAAAAAGTAGTCCTAACAAAACAAGTTATAATGTAAAAATAAAAAGAAGAAGCACTCGCTTAATCTGTAAATTCGATTTTTTTCTAAAATTTTTCATTAAAAAAATATACATAGATATCTTTTTATGTATCATTAATATTGCCAGAATTCCTACACAACTCGTTCTTGAATCAAGAAATTTTTGTTTTGATAAATACATTTTATACAATAATAAAACAAACCAAGAAATAAAAAATCAAAAAAACAAAAAAGAAATTCACTTTATTTCGACTCTAAAAAGGGCACCTTGCAATATTAAGAATAGTAAGAAGAATTCACATCTTTTTTTTGACTTATCCTCCTTATCACAAGCATATGTATTTTACAAATTATCACAAACCCGAGTTATTAATTTGTATAAGTTAAGATCTATTCTTGACTATCAGGGAACATCTTTTTTTCTTAAGACTGCAATAAAAAATTCTTTTGTAACACAAGGAATATTTCATTCCGAATTAAGACATACGAAACTTCCAAGTTCTGAAACGAATCAATGGAAAAACTGGTTAAGAGGTCATTATCAATACAATTTATCTCAGATTAGATGGTCTGGATTAATATCACAAAAATGGCGAACTACAATCAATGAAGGTGGTATGACCCAAAATAACGATTTAACAAAACGTAATTCATATGAAAAAGACCAATTACTTTATCACAAAAAACAAAAAGATTTTAAAGTATATCCATTACCAAACCAAAAAAATAATTTTTTAAAATACTATATATATGATCTTTTATCATATAAATCTATTAATTATGAAATGAAGAAGGCCTCATATATTATTTATGGATCACCATCAGAATTAAATAACAACCAAAAGATTACTTTTAATTACAACAATTATAAACAAAAATTCTTTGAAAGCCTGGAGGAAATTCCTATCAATAATTATCTAGAAAAGGGTGATATTTTGTATATGCAAAAAAATCCAGATAGAAAATATTTTGATTGGAAAATTATCAATTTTTTTCTAAGACAAAAAATTGATATTGAGGCCTGGACCAAAATGGATTCTAACACTAATATAAATACTAAGATTGGAAGTAAGAATTACCAAAAAATTAATAAAATGGATAAAAAAGATCTTTTTTATCTGACAATTCATCAAAATTCAGAAAAAAATCAGATCAATGACAAGAAACTTTTTCTTGATTGGATGGAAATGAATGAAGAAATCCTAAACCCCATATCGACGAATCTTAAACTTCTGTTCTTCCCAGAATTTGTGCCACTTTATAATGTATACAAAATCAAACCATGGATTATACCAAGCAAATTACTTCTTTTAAATTTGAATAAAAATAAAAAAATCAATGAAAAACAAAAATGGAATTTTTTTAGACCATCGAATGAAAAAAGATATTTTGAATTAAGGAATCGAAATCAAGAAGAAAAAGAACCCGCAGGCCGAAGAGGTCTTAGATCATATGCACAAAACCAAGGTAAAACGAAAAAACAATACAAGATCCGGAATAAGATGAGACCAGAAATGATTTTCTTACGGAAACACTATTTGCTTTTTCAATGGATAATAGACGATGGTTTAATTCCGAATTTCACTGAAAGAATGATCAATAATATCAAGGTATATTGTTACTTGCTTGGACTGAGAAATCCAAGAGATACTACTATATCGTCTATTCAAAGGAAAGAAATAAATTTGGATATAATGGTGATTCGGAAGAAATTGACTCCTATAGAATTGAATAAAAGGGGGATATTTTTTATCGAGCCCATTCGTTTGTCTGTAAAAAACGACGAATACTTTATTATGTATCAAACCGTAGGTATCTCGTTGGTTCATAAGAGTAAGTACCAAACTCCTCAAAGATATCGAGAACAAAGATATATCGATAAGAATAAATTGGATGAATCTATCCCAAGATATCAAAGAATAACTCGAAATAGAGACAAAAAACAGTATGATTTTCTTGTTCCTGAAAAGATTTTATCGTCTAGACGTCGTAGAGAATTGAGAATTCTAATTTCTTTCAATTCAAAGAATATAAATAGTGTGGATATAAATCGAGTATTTTGTAACAAGAAGAACATAAAAAGTGGGAATCCTTTTTTGGATCAAAGTAGACATCTTGATAGAGATAAAAACGAATTAATTAAATTAAAGTTCTTTCTTTGGCCTAATTATCGATTAGAAGACTTAGCTTGTATGAATCGATATTGGTTTGATACCAATAATGGAAGCCGTTTTAGTATGTTAAGAATATATCCACAATTTAAAATAGGTTGATGGTACATTTTTCCTATATATTCTGTACCATATAGAAAAGCAAACAGATGCACATATGCCCTGTCTTACATCCCAGTCTAATATAGATCGATATTTTATTTAATACTAAGTCAATGACGTATCAATTTGTTTGGATAAAATCTATAAAATAAACGAATCAACGGAATCTTCCTAATTTAAGGTCTAAATTTTTCGACGTTGTGAGTGTAAAAACGTACCATCCCCTTTTTTATCCCTGTCCAAATCAAATTCAAAAATTTTTAATAAAATCGGGAGTCCATAAATAAATTAAAATTCTTGTGTATACTAACTACGACCTACGACATTAAAATGACTGATATTTTTATTACTGATCGATAAAATCAAATATATCTATGTAAATAAAAGTAAATAAAAGGGTAGGAGGCACTTTTTTTATGATAAAAAATCCATTCAGTGTAATTATTTTGAAAGAGGAAAACGAAGACAACAAGGGGTCTGTTGAATATCAAGTAGTGAGTTTCACCAATAGGATACGGAGACTTACTTCACATCTGGAATTGCACAAAAAAGACTATTTATCTCAGAGAGGTCTGCGTAAAATTCTAGGAAAACGTCAACGGCTGCTGGCCTATTTGTCAAAAAAAAATAGAGTACGTTATAAAGAATTAATCGGCCGGTTGGAGATTCGAGAAACAAAAAATCATTAATTTTAAGAGTCGTTTTGAATTTTCTCTTCCATTTTGATAAACTTCTTTTCGCTTTCAGCAATTCATGGAAGAATGAATCGGGAAAAAACCTATGACTGCACCAGCTACACGAAATGACCTTATGATAGTCAATATGGGCCCTCAGCACCCATCAATGCACGGTGTTCTTCGACTCATTGTTACTCTAGATGGTGAAGATGTTATTGACTGTGAACCGATATTGGGTTATTTACATAGAGGGATGGAAAAAATTGCGGAAAACCGAACAATTATACAATATTTACCTTATGTAACACGTTGGGATTATTTAGCTACTATGTTCACCGAAGCAATAACTGTAAATGCACCAGAGCAGTTAGGCAATATTCAAGTGCCTAAAAGGGCCAGCTATGTCCGAGTCATTATGTTGGAATTAAGTCGTATAGCTTCGCATTTGTTATGGCTTGGGCCTTTTATGGCAGATATTGGCGCACAGACCCCCTTCTTCTATATTTTTCGAGAAAGAGAATGGATATATGACCTATTCGAAGCTGCCACCGGTATGCGAATGATGCATAATTATTTTCGTATCGGAGGAGTCGCTGCTGATTTACCTCATGGCTGGATAGATAAATGTTTGGATTTTTGTGATTATTTTTTAACAAGAGTTACTGAATATCAAGGGCTTATTACACGGAATCCTATTTTTTTAGGGCGCGTTGAGGGAGTAGGCATTATTGGCGGAGAGGAGGCAATAAATTGGGGTTTATCAGGACCAATGCTACGAGCTTCCGGAATACAATGGGATCTTCGGAAGGTTGATCATTATGAGTCTTACGATGAATTTGATTGGGGAGTTCAATGGCAAAAAGAAGGGGATTCATTAGCTCGTTATTTAGTACGAATCAGTGAAATGACAGAATCAATAAAAATAATTCAACAGGCTTTAGAAGGAATTCCGGGGGGGCCTTATGAGAATTTAGAAATCCGGCGCTTTGATAAAGTATGGGATCCCGAATGGAATGATTTTGACTATCGATTTATCAGTAAAAAACCTTCTCCCACTTTTGAATTGTTAAAGCAAGAACTTTATGTGAGAGTCGAAGCCCCAAAAGGAGAATTAGGAATTTTTCTGATAGGAGATAGGGGTGTTTTTCCTTGGAGATGGAAAATCCGACCGCCGGGTTTTATCAATTTGCAAATCCTTCCTCAGTTAGTTAAAAGAATGAAATTGGCTGATATTATGACAATACTAGGTAGCATAGATATCATTATGGGAGAAGTTGATCGTTAAAATGATAATAGATACAACAGAAGTACAAGCTATCAATTCTTTTTTTAGATTGGAATCCTTAAAAGAGGTATATGGGATCATATGGATGCTTGTCCCTATTTTTACTCCTGTATTAGGAATCACGATAGGTGTACTAGTAATTGTTTGGTTAGAAAGAGAAATATCTGCGGGGATACAACAACGTATTGGACCTGAATACGCCGGGCCTTTGGGAATTCTTCAAGCTTTAGCAGATGGTACAAAATTACTTTTCAAAGAGAATCTTCTTCCATCAAGAGGAGATACTCGTTTATTCAGTATCGGACCATCCATAGCAGTCACATCAATTCTACTAAGTTATTTAGTAATTCCTTTTGGCTATCACCTTGTTCTAGCCGATTTCAGTATTGGTGTTTTTTTATGGATTGCCATTTCAAGTATTGCTCCCGTCGGCCTTCTTATGTCAGGTTATGGATCAAATAATAAATATTCCTTTTTAGGTGGTTTACGGGCTGCTGCTCAATCAATTAGTTATGAAATACCATTAACTCTATGTGTGTTATCAATATCTCTACGTGTGATTCGTTGAGACATAAAATTTCCTCTCTTTTTGTTATTTCTAGGAAGGAAGTTTCATGAGTTGAATATGTATTTTTATTTTTTATTCATCATTCGGGTTGATGAACTAAACCAGATAGTTATATGAGTGAAAAAAACAGCTTCTTATTTTGCAGTAAAAAGATTCAGTCTCATTTCCTATGTACAAGAGTTAAGTGAAAGTAAACATAAGCATTATAGGCTGTTTACCCCAAGATTGAGTGATTAGTCATCATGACTTGAAGCGGGTTCAAAAGGAGCAACTGTCTAGGGATTTTACTAGCTATTAACATACATGTATTACCCTAACGAGGTCTTTTTGACCAAAAAGAGTGGATAGTTAGGAACACCAAGGTACGCAAAGGATTCGTAATAGAGATTATGTAAGTTATTCAACAGGATTTTTCTGTGCATACTGCATAGCATAAAAGGGATTCTAATTGGGGCTTTATGTTGGTAGAAATGATGAAGGAGTACTCCCCACGATTCCGATCCAGAGTATGTTCCTATCCACCGATTAAGTAAATAACTATCAAGAACGAAGTAATCCTTTACTTTGCTTTGTTTAAAGCCCCTTTTATGAGAAAGGAGAATAGGAACGAAAATAGAAAGAATGTAATTGCACTACAAAAAAAGGATCGATTTTCTTTTTTCGAGAGATAGAATTCTTATAATGTTTCGTGAACTAACGCAATGTATCATTTTTTTCGTAATCAAAAATGCTAGGTTGAAATATTTAGTGATATTTCTACAATAAACATTTTATTCAAAGGTTAAGTTATTACTCAACAAAAAAATTGTAAATTTTTAAAAGATAAGATCAATTCAGAAGCACTTTATAATAAAAAAGAATATATAGCAGACAGAATTCCATTGTCTAATTGGGGACCTTACGATAGATTTTGATTCTATCCTAAAAACATATCAAGATAAATGATA